CTATTTTCGATGAGAATTTTGATTTTAATTGAAAAAAAAAAAAAAAAGAGAATCATTTCTTTCAATACTCACTTATTATTAGTTAACAATCCTAATCCTCATATGCTTAATTCTGATAGGAAATAAAATAGTAAAATAATTATTCATCGAATGACTATTCATCTATTGTATTTTCATCAAATAGGGGGCAGGAAGATTCTATGGAAAAATGGTGGTTCAATTCGATGTTGTCTAACGAGAAGTTAAAGTTAGAACATAGGTATGGTTTAAGTAAATCAATGGGAAGTCTTGATGCTATTGGCCATACCAGTGGAAATGATGAACCCCTTCTAAATGATATGGAGAAAAATTGGAGTGATAGTGTTAGTTATAGTTTCAGTAATGTTGATTATTTATTTGGTATCAGGGATATTTGGAGTTTGATCTCTGATGACACTTTTTTAGTTAGGGATAGTAATGGTGACAGTTATTCCGTATATTTTGATATTGAAAATCATAGTTTTGAGATTGACAATGATAGTTCTTTTCTGAGTGAATTAGAAGGTTTTTTTTCTAGTTTTTTGAATAGGGGGTCTAAGAGAAACAATCACTACTATTATCATTACATGTATGATACTCAATCTAGTTGGACTAATCACATTAATAGTTGCATTAATAGTTATCTTCGTTTTGAAGTCAGTATTAATAGTTCCATTTCAGGTGGTACTGACAATTGCAGTGACAGTTACATTTATAATTTCATTTGTACTGAAAATGTAAGTGGTAGTGAAAGTGGAAGTTTTAGTATAAGAACTCGTAATAATGGCAGTGATTTCAATATAAGAGGAAGATCTAATGATTTCGATATAAATAAAAAATACAGACATTTATGGGTTCAATGCGAAAATTGTTATGTATTAAATTATAAAAAACTTCTTAGGTCAAAAATGAATGTTTGTGAACAGTGTGGATATTATTTGAAAATGAGTAGTTCAGATAGAATCGAACTTTCGATTGATTCGGGCACTTGGGATCCTATGGATGAAGATATGGTTTCTATGGACCCCATTCAATTTCATTCAGAAGAGGAACCTTATAAAGATCGTATCAATTCTTATCAAAGAAAGACAGGTTTAACTGAAGCTGTTCAAACAGGCATAGGTCAACTAAACGGTATTCCCGCAGCAATTGGGGTTATGGATTTTAAGTTCATGGGAGGTAGTATGGGATCTGTAGTAGGTGAGAAAATCACTCGTTTGATTGAGTATGCTACTAATCGATCTCTACCTGTCATTATTGTGTGTGCTTCTGGAGGAGCACGCATGCAAGAAGGAAGTTTGAGCTTGATGCAAATGGCTAAAATATCTTCTGCTTCATATAATTACCAATCCACTAAAAAGTTATTCTATGTACCAGTCCTTACATCTCCTACAACCGGTGGAGTAACAGCCAGTTTTGGTATGTTGGGAGATATCATTATTGCTGAACCTAATGCGTACATTGCATTTGCGGGTAAAAGAGTAATTGAACAAACATTGAATAGGACAGTACCCGATGGTTCACAAGCGGCTGACTATTTATTCCATAAAGGCTTATTTGACCCAATCGTACCACGTAATCCTTTAAAAGGTGTTCTAAGTGAGTTATTTCAGCTCCATGGTTTCTTTCCCTTGAATCAAAATTCAAAAAATTAAAGTATAGCACTAGATTCAGTTATTTTGTTTGTAGCGAACAAGTATTTAGTTCATCATAATAAAAAAAAAAAAAAGAAATATCAAATATGGAAATGAAATAAAATAATTTCTACATCTATCGCATTTTTACTATGAATCCCTGTTTGTTGGATCCTATTATTTAGAGTCGCGAATTCATAATGAACTTCATTTTCATAAGAAAACTCCTTTAAAATAAAAAACTCCTTATTAGATTAGAAAGAAAGATAGAAAGAACATAAGGATGGGAGAAGAAGAATAATAAAATTTGTAAAAGAAGATTACCCTATTTATATTCGTGTAGAAAGATGAATAGGTACACTTAATTTAGTTCTACATTTTTGCACTTATTATCTATCCTTTTTTTTCTTTAAATTTAATATTTTAATATTATTTTTATATTTCAAATTTCTATTTTAATATAAATATATTATTTAGAAATTATATATTTATATATACTTAATTGTTTATATATACTTAGTAGTATAATATTATATAAAATACAATAGTCAATATTACCTAATATTACTTATAATAGATATACTTATCATATCATAAGATATCTTTCTAATAGATACAAATATATAGATACAAATATTAAATCGAGGCACCCATTCTATGACAGATCTCAACTTACCCTCTATTTTTGTGCCTTTAGTGGGCCTAGTATTTCCGGCAATTGCAATGGCTTCTTTATCTCTTCATGTCCAAAAAAATAAGATTGTCTAGATCCAATGGGACCAAATCCTATCAATTTATTTCAACACTGTATCATAATACAGATATTTTTTTAGTGCAATATGGTACGATATGTGGCTCTTTCCACACACAAATGAAAGAACTGTTATGTATGCGGATACATGCTATCTGCATAAATGCATGTATATATATATAGCTGGTTAAAAATGGATCAGTAAATATTTTTAAAGGTCAATGTATCTAACCAATTACTCCACATCAGAATAGTGCTAGTTGATGAAAGTTACTTCGGGATCAAGAAAGGTAAAGTCAAATTTGGGTTATTCTCTCAATTCCAATCGAATGCAACTGGATCTAGTATAGTATGAATTGGCGATCAGAACATATATGGATAGAACTTATAAGGGGGTCTCGAAAAACAAGTAATTTTTGCTGGGCCTGTATCCTTTTTTTAGGTTCACTAGGATTCTTAGCGGTTGGAACTTCCAGTTATCTTGGTAGGAATCTGATATCCATATTTCCATCTCAGCAAATTCTTTTTTTTCCACAAGGAATCGTGATGTCTTTTTATGGGATCGCAGGTCTGTTCGTTAGCTCCTATTTGTGGTGCACAATTTTGTGGAATGTAGGTAGTGGTTATGACCAATTCGATAGAAAAGAAGGAATTGTGTGCATTTTTCGTTGGGGATTTCCTGGAATAAATCGTCGCATCTTCCTTCGCTTCCTTATGAGAGATATCCAATCAATCAGAATTGAGGTTAAAGAGGGTCTTTATCCTCGTCGTGTCCTTTATATGGAAATCAGAGGTCAAGGGGCCATTCCCTTGACTCGTACTGATGAGAATTTTACTCCACGAGAAATTGAACAAAAAGCTGCCGAATTGGCCTATTTCTTGGGCGTACCAATTGAAGTATTTTGAAATGAATTGAACACAATAAAGAATAAATGTTTTCTCGGCATGGGGGAAGGAACTTGCTAATTCCTTTTTTAATACAATTGAAGTCTTTTTGGAATGTTCATTTGAACAAAACATGTTAGATTATTCTATTTCCTCCTTCCTTTGTCGTGGTGACTCCCATAGAATAAACCAAAAAAAAAAAAGCAGGAGGGCGTATATGGAATAACTATAATAAACTATACTATAATAAAGAAGAAAATTAAGAAAAGAAGAAATTTTTGTATACCATTTGTATACCAAAAGTATTTCGTATGCGTATGGATCCCAACTCAATTCTTTTCTACTAGAAAATTTCTACTAGAAAAAAGACTAATCTAAGGCTAATATAATAAGTAAGGATTCATCAAATATATCCAAGATTTATTTCGTAATACGGAATTCATCTCATCTTTTTAGGCCCAAAATTTTGATGATACCTTTTTTCCTTGGTTGTGGCTAGGCGGTGAAACATTTCGAAATAATTAACTGAGGGGGGTTTTCGTTTCTAAATCCGATTCGTTATTTTAAGTGGGTTTTCGAGTATTCATAGAAAGGAACAAATGAAGATGAAATTGCTTCGAATTTGCCCATTCGAATTTGCCCAATTGAGATATCTAGGAATAATATTGATTTTGCATTTTTATCCGAAAAGGGCGAACCCTTATCCCATTTCTATATTCCTTCTAGATCCAAGAACTAAATTCAATTTTGACACAAAAATTGGAATGAATAGACCCATAGGTTCAATACCTTGTTATAGAACTCGTGCTTCAGAGAAATATCATATAGAGTCAACGAATGAAGCAGGTTCATTAACGATTCAATTCACAGATAAAAAATGAAAAAAAAGAAAGCATTGCCTTCTTTCCCATATCTTGTATCTATAGTATTTTTGCCCTGGTGGGTCTCTCTCCCATTTAATAAATGTCTGGAACTTTGGGTTACAAATTGGTGGAATACCGGGCAATCCAAAACTCTCTTGAATATCATTCAAGAGAAAAACGTTCTAGAAAGATTCATAGAATTAGAAGAACTCTTTCTGTTGGACGAAATGATAAAGGAGTACCCGGAGACACATATACAAAAACTTCGTATAGGAATACACAAGGAAACGATACAATTGGTCAAAACACACAATGAATATCATCTCCATATCATTTTGCATTTCTCGACAAATATAATCTCTTTCGCTATTCTAAGTGGTTATTTTATTTTGGGTAATGAGGAACTTGTCATTCTTAATTCTTGGGTTCAGGAATTCCTCTATAACTTAAGTGACACAATAAAAGCTTTTTCGATTCTTTTAGTTACTGATTTATGGATTGGATTTCACTCGACTCATGGTTGGGAACTAATAATTGGTTCGTTCTACAACGATTTTGGATTGGCTCATAACGATCAAATTATATCTGGTCTTGTTTCCACCTTTCCAGTTATTCTAGATACAATTGTGAAATATTGGATTTTCCATTATTTAAATCGTGTATCTCCTTCGCTTGTAGTCATTTATCATTCAATGAATGAATGAAGAACTCATTTGATCTCCTGATATCAATCAAATAAATCAGAATCTTTCTTCCTTTATAAAGAAACCATTTTGAATCTTACTTAATTCTTTATATTTTATTTCTACCAGTTCAAGGTATTCGTCCTATATTACAGTACAACTATTC